GTTAATGTAGCTTAAATTTTACTAAAGCAAGGCACTGAAAATGTCTAGATGGGCATACATCGCCCCATCAACATAAAGGTTTGGTCCCAGCCTTTCTATTAGTCCTTAACAGACTTACACATGCAAGCATCTACATCCCAGTGAAAATGCCCTCTAGATCACAAAGATTAAAAGGAGCAGGTATCAAGCACGCTATCTCAGCAGCTCATAACACCTTGCTCAGCCACACCCCCACGGGATACAGCAGTGATAAAAATTAAGCAATGAACGAAAGTTTGACTAAGTCATGTTAATCAGGGTTGGTAAACTTCGTGCCAGCCACCGCGGTCATACGATTGACCCAAATTAATAGAAATACGGCGTAAAGAGTGTTAAAGAATAACACAAAATAAAGTTAAATCTTAATTAAGCTGTAGAAAGCCATAATTAAAACTAAGCTAAACTACGAAAGTGACTTTAATACAATCTGACTACACGATAACTAAGATCCAAACTGGGATTAGATACCCCACTATGCTTAGTCGTAAACCTAAATAGTCTCAAAACAAGACTATTCGCCAGAGTACTACTAGCAATAGCCTAAAACTCAAGGGACTTGGCGGTGCTTCATATCCCTCTAGAGGAGCCTGTTCTGTAATCGATAAACCCCGATCAACCTCACCAACCCTTGCTACTCCAGTCTATATACCGCCATCTTCAGCAAACCCTAAAAGGGAATGGAAGTAAGCATAATTATCTTACATAAAAACGTTAGGTCAAGGTGTAGCCTATGGGGTGGGAAGAAATGGGCTACATTTTCTATATTAAGAACATCTTTATACCTTATACGAAGGTTTTTATGAAATCTAAAAACTAAAGGAGGATTTAGCAGTAAACTAAGAATAGAGTGCTTAGTTGAATATGGCCATGAAGCACGCACACACCGCCCGTCACCCTCCTCAAGCATTATCACTAAGCTCAGCTAGCTAACACACGCTAAGTAGCTTTGCGAGAGGAGATAAGTCGTAACAAGGTAAGCATACTGGAAGGTGTGCTTGGACAAAACAAGATATAGCTTAAATAAAGCATCTAGTTTACACCCAGAAGATTCCACAGTCCGTGTATATCTTGAACCAATTCTAGCCCAATTTAATTCATCTTAATATTATCAAATTTTAACTAAATAAAACATTCACCATACATCTAAAGTATAGGAGATAGAAATTTAACCTACCATTGGCGCTATAGAGAAAGTACCGTAAGGGAAAGATGAAAGAACCTATTAAAAGTAAAAAAAAGCAAAGCTTACCCCTTGTACCTTTTGCATAATGATTTAACTAGCAATAATTTAGCAAAGAGAACTTAAGTTAAACTACCCGAAACCAGACGAGCTACTTACGGACAGTAAATAGAACAAACTCATCTATGTGGCAAAATAGTGAGAAGATCTATAAGTAGAGGTGAAAAGCCCAACGAGCCTGGTAATAGCTGGTTGTCCAAGAAAGGAATTTCAGTTCAACATTAAATAATACTACCAAACACGCTAAGTCTTAACGTATATTTAATTGTTAGTCTAAAAAGGTACAGCTTTTTAGAAATGGATACAACCTTAACTAGAGAGTAAAATAAACATTATAACCATAGTTGGCCTAAAAGCAGCCACCAATTAAGAAAGCGTTCAAGCTCAACACTAAAATAATGTTTAATCCCAATAATAAATAAATTAACTCCTAGCTTGACTATTGGACTAATCTATAAAAATATAGAAGCAATACTGTTAATATGAGTAACAAGAAATTTTTCTCCTCGCACAAGCTTATATCAGTAACTGATAGTATACTGATAGTTAACAACTAATAAATAAAATCCAATACTAAATTATTTATTAAAAATACTGTTAACCCAACACAGGTGTGCATTAAGGAAAGATTAAAAAAAGTAAAAGGAACTCGGCAAACACAAACCCCGCCTGTTTACCAAAAACATCACCTCTAGCATAATCAGTATTAGAGGCACTGCCTGCCCAGTGACAATAGTTAAACGGCCGCGGTATCCTGACCGTGCAAAGGTAGCATAATCATTTGTTCTTTAAATAAGGACTTGTATGAATGGCCACACGAGGGTTTTACTGTCTCTTACTTTTAATCAGTGAAATTGACCTCCCCGTGAAAAGGCGGGGATATTAAAATAAGACGAGAAGACCCTATGGAGCTTTAATTAACCAACCCAAAAATTATAAATCTTAACCATCAAGGAATAACAAAATTTTATATGGGTTGACAATTTCGGTTGGGGTGACCTCGGAGTACAAAAAAACCTCCGAGTGATTAAAACCTAGGCTTACCAGCCAAAGTACTATATCACTTATTGATCCAAAAGTTTTTTGATCAACGGAACAAGTTACCCTAGGGATAACAGCGCAATCCTATTCTAGAGTCCATATCGACAATAGGGTTTACGACCTCGATGTTGGATCAGGACATCCTAATGGTGTAGCCGCTATTAAGGGTTCGTTTGTTCAACGATTAAAGTCCTACGTGATCTGAGTTCAGACCGGAGTAATCCAGGTCGGTTTCTATCTATTACGCATTTCTCCCAGTACGAAAGGACAAGAGAAATAAGGCCAACTTTAAAAAAGCGCCTTCAAATAACTAATGATTTAATCTCAACTTAGTAAATAAGCGTAAATTATACCTGCCCAAGACCAGGGCTTCGTTGAGATGGCAGAGTCCGGCAATTGCATAAAACTTAAACTTTTACACCCAGAGGTTCAAATCCTCTCCTCAACAAAATGTTTATAATTAATATCTTAACACTTATACTCCCCATTCTTCTAGCCGTAGCATTCTTAACATTAGTAGAACGTAAAATCCTAGGCTACATACAACTTCGAAAAGGACCAAACATCGTAGGCCCACACGGCTTACTCCAACCCTTTGCTGACGCAATTAAATTATTCACTAAAGAACCCCTACGACCAGCCACATCCTCTACAACTATATTTATTATTGCACCAATTCTTGCTCTAACCCTAGCCCTCACAATATGATGTCCTCTGCCTATACCACACCCCCTCATCAACATAAACCTAGGAGTACTGTTTATACTAGCAATATCTAGCCTGGCCGTCTACTCTATTCTATGATCAGGCTGAGCCTCTAACTCAAAATACGCATTAATCGGAGCTCTCCGAGCAGTAGCACAAACAATTTCATATGAAGTAACACTAGCCATTATCCTTCTATCAGTACTTTTAATAAACGGATCCTTCACTCTATCTACACTAACTACAACACAAGAACAACTATGATTACTATTTCCTTCTTGACCATTAGCCATAATATGATTTATCTCTACCCTAGCAGAAACTAACCGAGCTCCTTTTGACCTAACAGAAGGAGAATCAGAACTCGTATCTGGCTTTAATGTAGAATATGCAGCAGGACCCTTCGCCCTATTCTTCTTAGCAGAATATGCCAATATTATCATAATAAATATATTTACAACTATTCTCTTCTTAGGACCATTCCATGACCCTTATACACCAGAAATATACACAACAAATCTCATTCTCAAAACACTACTACTCACAATACTATTCTTATGAATCCGAGCATCTTATCCACGCTTCCGATACGACCAATTAATACATTTACTCTGAAAAAATTTCCTTCCCCTAACACTAGCTCTCTGTATATGACATGTATCATTACCCATTATAACAGCAAGCATTCCCCCTCAAACATAGTAAAAGAAATATGTCTGACAAAAGAATTACTTTGATAGAGTAAACAATAGAGGTTTAAGCCCTCTTATTTCTAGAATAATAGGAATCGAACCTACTCTTGAGAATTCAAAATTCCCCGTGCTACCATATTACACCACAATCTATAGTAAGGTCAGCTAAATAAGCTATCGGGCCCATACCCCGAAAATGTTGGTTCATATCCTTCCCATACTAATAAACCCACTTATCTCTACCATTATCTTAGCAACCCTTATTCTAGGCACAATAATTGTAATAACTAGCTCCCACTGGCTATTCGCCTGAATTGGATTTGAAATAAATATAATAGCCATTATCCCCATCATAATAAAAAATCCTAATCCCCGAGCTACAGAAGCTTCCACTAAATATTTTCTAACACAAGCCACTGCATCAACACTACTTATAATAGCCATTATCATCAACTCAATATACTCTGGTCAATGAACTATCATAAACCTCTTCAATCCAACGGCATCAATACTAATAACAATAGCTCTAGCCATCAAACTAGGACTATCTCCATTTCACTTCTGAGTACCCGAAGTAACACAAGGCATTCCCCTAACTACAGGTTTAATCCTACTCACATGACAAAAACTTGCACCACTATCAATCCTTTACCAAATCTCACCATCAATTAATTTAAACCTAATACTAACTATGTCTGTACTCTCCATTCTAATTGGAGGCTGGGGCGGACTAAACCAAACACAACTCCGAAAAATCATAGCTTATTCATCAATCGCCCACATAGGATGAATAACAGCTATTTTATTATACAATCCAACTTTAACAATACTAAACCTATTAATCTACATCGTAATAACCTTCACAATATTCATATTATTTATCCAAAACTCTACCACTACCACACTATCACTATCTCAAACATGAAACAAAATACCTGTTACCACAACTCTTACCATGCTTACCCTACTCTCAATAGGAGGACTCCCTCCACTCTCAGGATTCATACCCAAATGAATAATTATCCAAGAATTAACAAAAAATGATACTCTTATTCTACCAACATTTATAGCTATCACGGCACTACTTAACTTATACTTCTATATACGCCTCACCTATTCTACAGCATTAACCCTATTCCCCTCTACAAATAATATAAAAATAAAATGACAGTTCCACTCTACAAAACGAATAACTTTTCTACCTACAACAATTGTAATATCTACAATACTCCTACCCCTCACACCAATAATCTCCATTCTACTATAGAAGTTTAGGTTAAACCAGACCAAGAGCCTTCAAAGCCCTAAGTAAGTGTAGTCCACTTAACTTCTGCCCATAAGGACTGCAAGATCATATCTCACATCAATTGAACGCAAATCAAACACTTTTATTAAGCTAAGTCCTCACTAGATTGGAGGGATACATTTCCCTCGAATTTTTAGTTAACAGCTAAATACCCTAATCAACTGGCTTCAATCTACTTCTCCCGCCGCGAGAAAAAAAAGGCGGGAGAAGTCCCGGCAGAATTGAAGCTGCTTCTTTGAATTTGCAATTCAAAATGATCATTCACTACAGGACCTGGCAAAAAGAGGGCTCTACCTCTGTCTTTAGATTTACAGTCTAATACCTACTCGGCCATTTTACCTATGTTCATAAACCGCTGACTATTCTCAACTAACCACAAAGACATCGGCACTTTATATCTACTATTTGGTGCCTGAGCAGGAATAGTGGGCACTGGCTTAAGCTTATTAATTCGTGCTGAACTAGGTCAACCCGGCACACTAATCGGAGATGACCAAGTTTATAACGTACTAGTAACAGCCCACGCCTTCGTAATAATCTTTTTCATAGTTATACCCATTATAATTGGCGGGTTTGGAAACTGATTAGTCCCATTAATAATTGGATCTCCCGATATAGCCTTCCCTCGTATAAACAATATAAGCTTCTGACTACTTCCCCCTTCCTTCCTGTTATTAATAGCATCCTCAATAATTGAAGCTGGCGCAGGCACAGGCTGAACTGTATATCCTCCTTTAGCTGGAAATCTAGCGCATGCAGGAGCCTCCGTCGATCTTACTATTTTTTCCCTACATTTAGCAGGTGCATCTTCAATCCTAGGGGCTATTAACTTTATTACAACTATTATCAACATAAAACCTCCCGCTATAACTCAATACCAAACACCTCTGTTTGTATGATCAGTTCTAGTTACAGCAGTATTACTTCTACTATCATTACCTGTCCTAGCAGCCGGAATTACTATACTATTAACAGACCGAAACCTAAATACAACCTTCTTTGATCCTGCAGGAGGAGGAGACCCTATTCTATATCAACACCTTTTCTGATTCTTTGGTCATCCTGAAGTATATATTTTAATTCTACCCGGCTTTGGAATAATTTCACATATTGTAACCTATTATTCAGGAAAAAAAGAACCTTTCGGGTATATAGGAATAGTTTGAGCCATAGTTTCTATTGGATTCTTAGGCTTTATTGTATGGGCTCATCATATATTTACAGTCGGAATAGACGTCGATACACGAGCATATTTCACATCAGCCACTATAATCATTGCTATTCCTACAGGAGTTAAAGTTTTTAGCTGACTAGCAACGCTTCATGGAGGAAACATTAAATGATCTCCCGCTTTAATATGAGCTCTAGGCTTTATTTTCCTCTTTACTGTAGGCGGCTTAACTGGCATTGTTCTGGCCAACTCATCTTTAGATATCGTACTCCATGATACCTATTACGTAGTTGCTCACTTCCACTATGTACTTTCAATAGGAGCTGTCTTTGCTATCATGGGAGGGTTCGTCCACTGGTTCCCTCTATTCTCAGGATACACACTTAACTCAACATGAGCAAAAATTCACTTCGTAATTATATTTGTAGGCGTAAACTTAACATTTTTCCCTCAACACTTTCTAGGCTTATCCGGTATGCCCCGACGATACTCAGATTATCCAGATGCTTACACAACATGAAATACTATTTCATCAATAGGCTCATTCATTTCACTAACAGCAGTTATACTAATAATTTTTATCATCTGAGAAGCATTTGCATCCAAACGAGAAGTACTAACAGTAGATCTGACATCTACTAATCTTGAATGACTAAATGGATGTCCTCCACCATACCACACATTTGAAGAACCAGCATTCGTTAACCCAAAATGATCAAGAAAGGAAGGAATCGAACCCCCTATAATCGGTTTCAAGCCAACACCATAACCATTATGTCTTTCTTTATAAACGAGGTATTAGTAAAGTTTTACATAACTTTGTCAAAGTTAAATCACAAGTGAAAATCCTGTATATCTCTATGGCATATCCTCTCCAACTAGGCTTTCAAGACGCAACATCACCTATCATAGAAGAACTCTTACATTTTCATGACCATACACTAATAATTGTTTTCCTAATTAGCTCTTTAGTTCTATATATTATTACTCTAATACTTACAACTAAATTAACACATACTAGCACAATAGACGCTCAAGAAGTAGAGACTATTTGAACTATTCTCCCAGCTATTATCCTAATCATAATTGCCCTCCCATCACTACGAATTCTCTACATAATAGATGAAATTAATAATCCCTCCCTCACAGTTAAAACTATAGGCCATCAATGATACTGAAGCTACGAATATACTGATTATGAAGATCTAAACTTCGATTCATATATGATTCCAACATCAGATCTAAAACCTGGAGACTTACGACTACTAGAAGTAGATAACCGAATAGTCTTACCTATAGAAATAACAATTCGAGTACTCGTTTCCTCCGAAGATGTATTACACTCATGAGCCGTACCCTCTCTAGGACTAAAAACGGACGCTATCCCTGGACGCCTAAACCAAACAACTCTAATATCAACACGACCAGGTCTATTTTATGGACAATGTTCAGAAATCTGTGGTTCTAACCATAGTTTCATACCAATCGTCCTAGAAATAGTACCCCTAGAAAATTTCGAAAAATGGTCTACATCCATACTATAATTTCATTAAGAAGCTAAATTAGCATTAACCTTTTAAGTTAAAGATTGAAAGCCCAAACTTTCCTTAATGGTATGCCACAACTAGATACATCAACATGACTTCTCGTTATCCTATCAATACTCCTAGCCCTATTTACACTACTTCAACTAAAAATCTCAAAACACTTTCATTACTCCAATCCTAAAATAACTATTAAATCACAAAACCAACAAACCCCTTGAAATAATACATGAACGAAAATCTATTTGCCCCTTTCACAGTCCCAATAATAATAGGCATCCCTATCATCACTTTAATCATTATATTTCCTACTATTTTATTTCCTACACCAAATCGACTAATTAACAACCGTATAATTTCTCTCCAACAATGACTAACTAAACTCACATCAAAACAATTAATAAATTCACATAGCCCTAAAGGCCAAACTTGATCTCTAATACTCATTTCACTTCTCTTATTTATTGCCTCTACAAACCTTCTTGGAATATTACCCCACTCATTTACACCTACTACACAACTCTCAATAAATATCGGAATAGCCATTCCTCTATGAGCTGGCACAGTAATTACAGGCTTCCGTAATAAAACAAAAATATCCTTAGCCCATCTCTTACCACAAGGCACACCTACTTTTCTCATCCCTATATTAGTAATCATTGAAACCATTAGCCTATTTATCCAACCTGTAGCACTAGCCGTACGACTAACTGCTAATATCACAGCAGGACACCTATTAATACATCTAATTGGAAAAACAACCCTTGTATTAATAAGCATTAACCTATCTGTAGCCCTCATTACATTTATAATCCTTATCTTACTAACTATTCTTGAGTTCGCTGTCGCTTTAATCCAAGCTTATGTATTTACTCTCTTAGTAAGCCTATACTTACACGACAATACATAATGACCCACCAGACTCACTCTTATCATATAGTAAACCCTAGTCCTTGACCCCTTACAGGAGCTCTCTCAGCACTTCTAATAACATCAGGATTAATTATATGATTCCACTTTAACTCAATTCTCTTACTTGCTCTAGGTCTATTAACAATTATCTTAACAGTCTCTCAATGATGACGAGATGTAATTCGAGAAAGCACCTTTCAAGGTCACCATACACCAACAGTCCAAAAAGGGCTTCGATATGGCATGATCCTGTTTATCTTATCTGAAGTTCTATTCTTTACAGGCTTTTTTTGAGCCTTCTATCATTCAAGCCTCGCCCCTACCCCTGAACTAGGTGGATGTTGACCTCCAACAGGAATCTACCCTCTAAATCCCTTAGAAGTCCCACTCCTTAATACTTCTGTCTTATTAGCCTCCGGTGTATCCATCACTTGAGCTCATCATAGCCTCATAGAAGGAAACCGTAAACACATACTTCAAGCCCTCTTTATTACAATTATACTTGGCATCTATTTTACCCTACTACAAGCATCAGAATATTACGAAGCCCCTTTTACAATCTCAGATGGAATCTACGGGTCTACATTCTTTGTAGCTACAGGCTTTCACGGACTACATGTTATTATTGGGTCTACTTTTCTTATTATCTGCTTCCTACGCCAAATAAAATTCCACTTTACATCAAGTCACCATTTCGGTTTTGAAGCCGCTGCCTGATACTGACATTTCGTAGATATCGTATGACTATTTCTCTATGTATCTATCTACTGATGAGGTTCATAGTCCTTTTAGTATTAATAAGTACAACTGACTTCCAATCAGTTAGTTTCGGTATACCCCGAAAAAGAACAATAAATCTTCTACTAACATTATTAACAAATATAACCCTCGCCCTATTACTCGTAATTATCGCCTTCTGACTACCCCAATTAAATACATATGCAGAAAAAACAAGTCCCTACGAATGTGGATTCGACCCCATGGGATCTGCTCGCCTACCCTTCTCCATAAAATTTTTCCTAGTAGCAATCACTTTTCTCCTTTTTGACCTAGAAATTGCTCTCCTACTTCCTCTTCCATGAGCAATCCAAACAAACAACCTAAATACAATACTTACTATAGCTTTATTTCTAATCTCCTTACTAGCAGCCAGCCTAGCTTATGAATGAACTCAAAAAGGCCTAGAATGAGCCGAATATGGTATTTAGTTTAAAACAAAATAAGTGATTTCGACTCACTAGACTGCGATCCAAACTCACAAATACCAAGTGTCTCTAGTCCATATAAATGTTATCCTAGCTTTTACCCTATCCTTTGTAGGCCTACTAATATATCGATCCCACTTAATATCTGCACTACTCTGTATAGAAGGCATGATATTATCCCTATTTGTTTTAGCTGCTCTTATAGTCTTAAACTCACACTTCACCCTAGCTAGCATAATACCAATTATCCTTCTAGTATTTGCGGCCTGTGAAGCAGCTATTGGATTAGCATTATTAGTTATAATTTCTAATACATATGGCACCGACTACGTACAAAACCTTAATCTCCTCCAATGCTAAAATTTATTATCCCTACCATCATATTAATACCCTTAACCTGATTATCAAAAAGTAACTATATCTGAATTAATTCCACAACCCACAGCCTACTAATTAGCTTTACAAGCCTTCTACTCCTTAATCAGTTTAATGATAACAGCCTTAACTACTCTTTAACGTTCTTCTCTGATTCCCTTTCTGCACCACTTCTAATACTAACAATATGACTTCTTCCCTTAATATTAATAGCAAGCCAATACCACCTTCTCAAAGAACCCCTTACTCGAAAAAAACTTTATATCACAATACTAATTATACTACAAGCACTTCTAATTATAACATTCACTGCTACAGAACTAATCCTATTCTATATCATGTTCGAAGCAACACTAATTCCAACCCTCATTATTATTACTCGCTGAGGTAATCAGACAGAACGACTTAACGCAGGACTCTATTTCTTATTCTACACACTAATCGGATCTCTTCCGCTACTAGTAGCGCTAACATACTTACAAAATACAATAGGAACTCTAAATCTTCTCCTATTACAACACTGAATCCAACCATTATCCCCATCTTGATCCAACACTCTAATATGACTAGCCTGCATAATAGCCTTTCTAGTAAAAATACCTCTCTATGGACTACATCTCTGACTACCTAAAGCACATGTAGAAGCCCCTATTGCAGGCTCAATAGTTCTTGCAGCTGTGCTTCTAAAACTAGGAGGCTACGGCATACTACGAATTATACCACTACTCAACCCTCTAACAGAACACATAGCTTATCCATTTCTTATATTATCTCTTTGAGGAATAATTATAACTAGCTCTATCTGTCTACGCCAAACAGACTTAAAATCACTTATCGCATACTCTTCAGTCAGCCACATAGCACTCGTCATTGCAGCTATCCTCATTCAAACACCTTGAAGTTACATAGGAGCTACTGCCCTAATAATCGCTCACGGCCTAACTTCCTCTATATTATTCTGCTTAGCAAACTCAAACTACGAACGAATCCATAGTCGAACTATAATTCTAGCACGAGGCCTACAAATTTTCCTCCCACTAATAGCCACTTGATGACTACTAGCAAGTCTAACAAACCTTGCCCTACCCCCCACTATTAACTTAATTGGAGAACTACTTGTAGTTATATCAACTTTTTCATGATCAAACCTTACCATTATTCTAATAGGAACAAACATTGTAATTACAGCTTTATACTCTCTGTACATGTTAATCATAACACAACGCGGCAAACATGTACACCATATCAACAACCTCGCCCCCTCTTTTACACGGGAACATGCTCTAATAGCCCTACACATTATACCCCTACTACTTCTATCCACAAACCCCAAAATCATTATAGGCCCCCTTTATTGTAAATATAATTTAATAAAAATTCTAGTTTGTGAAACTAGCAATAGGAGACTTAATCTCCTTATTTACCGAAAAAGTACTGCAAGAACTGCTAACTCATGCTCCCACATCTAACACTGTGGCTTTTTCAAACTTTTAAAGGATGGAAGTTATCCATTGGTCTTAGGAACCAAAAACTTGGTGCAACTCCAAATAAAAGTAATAAACCTATTCACATCCTTCACCCTACTCACACTACTAATCTTAATAGCCCCTATTCTAATATCTAGTACTAACTTCTATAAAAATAACAAATATCAACATTATGTAAAAAACATTACTTTCTGTGCCTTCACCACTAGCTTAATTCCAGCAATAATATATCTTCACACAAACCAAGAAACACTTATCTCAAACTGACACTGAATCACCATTCAAACCCTTAAATTAACACTCAGCTTTAAAATAGATTATTTCTCACTTATATTTATCCCTGTAGCACTATTTATTACATGATCCATTATAGAATTTTCAATATGATATATACACTCTGACCCATATATCAACCAATTCTTTAAGTATCTTCTCCTTTTTCTTATTACCATACTTATCCTTGTAACAGCTAATAACCTTTTTCAACTTTTCATTGGATGAGAAGGAGTAGGCATCATATCCTTCTTACTTATTGGCTGATGATTCGGACGAGCAGATGCAAATACAGCGGCCCTCCAAGCAATCCTATACAACCGTATTGGAGACATTGGCTTCCTCCTATCAATAGCATGATTTTTATCCAACACAAACACATGAGACTTACAACAAATTTTTATACTCAATCAAAATCCCCTAAATCTCCCTCTTATAGGACTCGTACTAGCCGCAGCTGGAAAATCAGCCCAATTTGGTCTCCACCCCTGACTCCCTTCAGCAATAGAAGGCCCTACTCCAGTCTCAGCCCTACTCCACTCAAGCACAATAGTCGTAGCAGGAATCTTTTTACTTATCCGCTTTTACCCCTTAATAGAAAATAACAAATTCGCTCAAACAGTAGCCCTTTCCCTAGGTGCCCTCACAACCCTATTTACAGCCATTTGTGCTCTCACACAAAATGACATTAAAAAAATCATTGCCTTCTCTACTTCCAGCCAACTAGGCCTAATAATAGTAACCATCGGTCTTAACCAACCTCATCTAGCATTTCTTCATATCTGCACGCATGCCTTTTTTAAAGCCATATTATTCCTATGTTCTGGTTCCATTATCCATAATCTAAACAATGAACAAGACATCCGAAAAATAGGAGGACTATACAAAATCCTTCCCTTCACTACAACAGCCCTCATCGTAGGATGTCTCGCATTAACAGGAATACCATTTTTAGCTGGATTCTACTCTAAAGACCCTATCATTGAAGCCGCCACTTCGTCTTATACCAACGCCTGAGCCCTATTACTAACTTTAATTGCTACTTCCCTCACAGCCATTTATAGTACCCGTATTATTTTCTTCGCACTACTAGGACAACCCCGCTTCCCACCCCTTATCAACATTAATGAAAATAACCCCTTATTAATTAACCCTATTAAACGCTTGCTGATTGGAAGTATTTTCGCCGGTTTCATTCTAATCAATAATATCCCCCCAATAACCACTCCCCTAATAACAATACCCCTATATCTAAAACTAACCGCTCTCATAATAACAACTCTAGGTTTCATTCTCGCATTAGAAATTAGTCTCAATACACAATACTTAAAATATACTTATATCTCAAACTTCTCCAAATTTTCAACTCTATTAGGATATTTCCCCACAATTATACACCGCCTACCTCCTTATCTAAACTTATCAGCAAGTCAAAAATTATCAACATCTTTACTAGACTTAACCTGACTAGAAACTATTTTACCAAAAACTGCAAGCTATATCCAAATAAAAGCCTCCACATTAACCTCAAACCAACAAGGCCTTATCAAACTCTACTTTATATCTTTTCTCATCACCATTGTCCTTAGTCTAATCCTATTTAATTACCACGAGTAATTTCTAAAATAACTACAACACCAATAAATAAAGATCAACCCGTCACAATCACTAACCAAGTCCCATAGCTGTATAAAGCAGCAATACCTATAGCTTCCTCACTAAAAAATCCAGAATCTCCCGTATCATAAATAACTCAATCTCCTACTCCATTAAATTCAAACACAAACTCCACTTTCTCACTCTCTAAAATACATAATACTACTAATAATTCTACTGCTAACCCTAAAAGAAATGCTCCTAACACAATTTTATTAGAAACCCAAACCTCAGGATATTGTTCAGTAGCTATAGCCGTTGTATAACCAAATACAACCAACATACCTCCCAAGTAAATTAAAAATACCATTAAACCTAAAAAAGATCCACCAAAATTTAAAATAATACCACATCCAACACCACCACCCACAATTAACCCTAAACCCCCGTAAATAGGTGAAGGTTTTGAAGCTACCCCTACAAAACTAATTACAAAAATAATACTTATAATAAAAACAATGTATGTCATCATTATTCCTACATGGATTCTAACCATGACCAATGACATGAAAAATCATCGTTGTATTCAACTATAAGAACACTAATGACCAACATTCGAAAAACACACCCACTAATAAAAATCATCAACAACGCATTTATTGATCTTCCCACCCCATCAAACATTTCCTCATGATGAAACTTTGGCTCTTTACTCGGCCTCTGCCTAATTATACAAATTCTCACAGGCCTATTCCTAGCAATACACTATACACCAGACACTACAACAGCCTTCTCATCCGTTACACATATCTGCCGAGACGTTAACTACGGTTGAATTATCCGATATCTACATGCAAATGGAGCCTCAATATTTTTTATCTGTCTTTACGCACACATTGGACGCGGCCTGTATTACGGCTCTTATGTTTTCCAAGAAACATGAAATATTGGAGTAATCCTACTTTTCACAGTTATAGCCACTGCATTCGTAGGCTATGTCCTACCCTGAGGACAAATATCATTCTGAGGCGCAACTGTCATCACTAACCTCCTATCTGCCATTCCCTATATCGGCACTACTCTAGTCGAGTGAGTCTGAGGCGGCTTTTCCGTAGACAAGGCTACATTAACACGATTCTTCGCTTTCCACTTTATCCTTCCATTCGTCATCCTAGCCCTAACAATTGTCCATTTACTATTTCTCCATGAAACGGGATCTAATAATCCCACAGGAATCCCATCCGATATAGACAAAATCCCATTCCATCCTTACTATACAATCAAAGACATCTTAGGAGCCCTATTACTAATTCTAGCCCTACTTATACTAACTCTATTTGCACCCGACTTACTAGGAGACCCCGATAATTATACCCCAGCAAACCCACTTAGCACTCCAACACACATTAAACCAGAATGGTATTTTCTATTCGCATACGCAATCTTACGATCAATTCCTAACAAACTGGGAGGTGTTCTAGCTTTATTACTCTCAATCCTCGTTCTATTATTTATCCCCCTGCTCCATACATCTAAACAACGAAGCATAATATTTCGACCCTTCAGCCAATTCCTCTTCTGATTGCTAATCGCAGACTTCCTGACCTTAACATGAATCGGAGGCCAACCTGTAGAACACCCCTACATAATTATAGGCCAACTAGCATCTATCCTATACTTTCTCTTAATCCTAGTACTGATACCAATAGCTAGCTTTATCGAGAATAAACTACTAAAATGAAGAGTCTTTGTAGTATAACAAAATACTTCGGTTTTGTAAACCGAAAATGGAGAAAATTATACCTCCCTAAGACTTCAGGGAAGAAGCATTACGCTTCACCATCAACACCCAAAGCTGAAATTCTACATAAACTATTCCCTGAAAAAGCTTTGTTATAGAGTCACTACAACCTTACAGTACTATGTCAGTATTGAAGGAGAAATACCCTACAGTACATTTACTGTATTGATTGTACAGACATACCCACCTACACATTAATATATAGCGTCTCTCTAGGAGTGTATGTATATATATACTATGTATAACTGTGCATTCATTTATTTTCACTACGGAGAGTTAAAGCTCGTAATTAATTTTTTTTATTTTACATAAGTACATAATTTGCATTATTTGTACATGTGCCCGTTCCATTAGATCACGAGCTTAATCACCATGCCGCGTGAAACCAGCAACCCGCTTGGCAGGGATCCCTCTTCTCGCACCGGGCCCATCAATCGTGGGGGTAGCTAATATTGCCTTTTATAAGACATCTGGTTCTTACTTCAGGACCATTTTAACTTAAAATCGCCCACTCGTTCCCCTTAAATAAGACATCTCGATGGATTAATGACTAATCAGCCCATGCTCACACATAACTGAGATTTCATACATTTGGTATCTCTTTTTTTTGGGGGGGGCCTGCACCGACTCAGCTATGGCCTTAGAAAGGCCCTGTCACAGTCAAGCAAATTGTAGCTGGACCTGTGTGTATTTTTGATTGGACTAGCACAACCAACATGTGCAGTTAAATTAATGGTTACAGGACATAGTACTCCACTATTCCCCCCGGAGTCAAAAAACTGTATCTCATAGGGGTTCAAACCCCCCCTACCTCTTACAAAACTAATCTTCTGCTTAGATATTCACCATACCCCTTGACATCTTGCTCCCTAGATTTAAAGACCAAATTTTTCATAAATCAATACTAAATCTGACACAAGCCCCATAATATAATTATATGAGTATTTTTGTACTCCACGA